AGAAAAATATGGGACAAAAAATAAATCCACTTGGTTTCAGACTTGGTACAACTCAACATCATCATTCCTTTTGGTTCGAGAAACCAAAAAATTATTCTGTAAGTTTACAAGAAGATGAAAAAATAAGGAATTGTATTAAGAACTATGTACAAAAAAATAGGAGAATATCCTCGGGTTTCGAAGGAATTGCACGGATAGAAATTAAAAAAAGGATCGATTTGATTCAGGTCATAATCTATATTGGATTTCCTAATTTCTTAATAGAGGGCCAAACAGGAAGCATCGAAGAATTACAGGTGAATATACAAAAAAAATTGCATTCTGTGAACCGGAGACTCAATATTGCTATTACAAAAGTGGAAAAACCCTATGGGCAACCTAATATTCTTGCGGAATATATAGCTTTACAATTAAAAAATAGAGTTTCATTCCGAAAGGCAATGAAAAAAGCTATTGAATTAGCTGAACAAACAGATACAAAAGGAATTCAAGTGCAAATTGCAGGGCGTATCAACGGAAAAGAAATTGCACGTGTCGAATGGATCAGAGAGGGGAGAGTTCCCTTACAAACAATTCGCGCTAAAATTGATCATTGTTCCTATACAATTCGAACTATTTATGGAGTATTAGGCATCAAAATTTGGATATTTTGGGAGGAGCAATAATAGACTTTTATTTGTCTTTCCTTTCTATTCAGTGATAGAACAAAAAATCACAAACTTGTTCATTCTTTTTCCATTAAATCAAACAAAAATGAGCAATTCCAATTCTATAAGGTTGAATAAAAATTCGATTGACCATTTGTTAGAATTGCTATGCTTAGTGTGTGACTCGTTAATTTTTATTTAGAGTTAAGAGTTGGGATTAAAAAAAAAGACTGACCCCTACTTAAACTTAATAAGTTACTTAAACTTAACTTAATAAGTATAATAATAAGTATAATAAAAAAACTAATAACTAACTTATTGCTTCGTAATATCAATATCCCAAGAAACAGTCACTATATGAGATGGGTGGATCAATCATATAGTTGCAGCAACTGCAACTAAAATCTTTTCTATAAAAAATCTTATTTATGGAAATAATCTTATTTATGGGTTGGGTTGTGAAGCAAAAATAAAGAGATGTAGATAAATGAAAGGATGAGAGAAAGAAAGAACAAAAATATCAATGATATATGATTCCAATATGTATGGTCTATGAATTACCTCATAAAAGGCAATGTAATAAAGCATCAAAACTGAATAAATAATAAAAATAAATATAAAATAATAATAAAATAAAGTGATATGAATAATAAAGAGCCTCGAGTTAATAAAAACTAAGTAGATTGACTCGAGAAGAGAAATTTTTTGGGGGAGCTCCATTGCAGAGTTCAGACTTAACCATTAATAGAGAAGCTATAGGAACGATGAAACCTGTGATTGCATAGGATTCTACTGAAAACAAATCCGAATAATTCATTGGGTGGGATGGCGGAACGAACCGAGAAAAAATGAATTTATTTCGATAAGTCATGGATTGACCTAGAAATAACAAAAAGCCAAGAGTCAATATTCGCCCGCGAAACTTTAGATTACATTACAATATTTTGGCATCATTTGAGAAGAGTCAAAATAAGGATCATTATAAAAAAAAACATTATCTATATTATCTATAATCCATAAATATGCATAATAGAAACATTCTATCTGTATATCCCATACATACATCTTCCTATATAACAAATTCAATATTGATAAATGTCTTATTGGATTATTTTTTCCATGTGTATCTGTAATATGTCATATTAGTGAATCTTTTCATTCGCGAGGAGCTGGATGAAAGGAAACTTTCATGTCCAGTTCTGCAGTAGAGATCGAATTAAGAAATGACCATCAACTATAACCCCAAAAGAACCAGATTTCGTAAACAACATAGAGGAAGAATGAAGGGAATATCTTGTCGCGGCAATCATATTTGTTTCGGCAGATACGCTCTTAAAGCACTCGAACCCACTTGGATCACAGCTAGACAAATAGAAGCGGGGCGAAGAGCAATGACACGATATGTGCGTCGTGGTGGAAAAATATGGATACGCATATTTCCCGACAAACCTGTTACAGTAAGACCCGCAGAAACACGTATGGGTTCGGGGAAGGGATCCCCCGAATATTGGGTATCCGTTGTTAAACCAGGTCGAATACTTTATGAAATGGGTGGAGTATCTGAAACTGTAGCGAGAACAGCTATTTCACTAGCTGCGTCCAAAATGCCTATACGAACTAAATTTGTCAGGATGGAGATGTAGAACTAAATGGTATATTGAGGATGAAAAAACAACTGCAAGTTTATTTATTTCTGGACAGAAAATATTTCTTTTTTTCTTTCCTTCATCCTTTCCATTAAAATAACAGATTCCAATAAAATGATATGATTCAACCTCAAACCCTTTTGAATGTAGCGGATAACAGCGGAGCCCGAGAATTGATGTGTATTCGAATCATAGGAGCTGGTAATTATAGATATGCTCATATTGGTGACGTTATTGTTGCTGTAATTAAAGAAGCAGTGCCAAATATGCCACTAGAAAGATCAGAAGTAATTAGAGCTGTAATTGTACGTACTTGTAAAGAACTCAAACGTGACAACGGTATCATAATACGATATGATGACAATGCTGCGGTTGTCATTGATCAAGAAGGAAATCCAAAAGGAACTCGGGTCTTTGGTGCGATCGCTCGGGAATTGAGACAGTTGAATTTTACTAAAATAGTTTCATTGGCTCCCGAGGTATTATAAATAATACTAAATGAGACTATGATATATCAGAACATCTAAAATAGATCAAATTTAGTGGAGTAGTAGATGGTGTCTCACGCATATACTTTTTTTATAATATTAAAAATTAAACAAAATAAACAAAAAAATGAAAGAAAATAAAACAAACAAAAAAGATAACATGTTAATTATATCAAAATTAGAAGGCACCAATAATTATAGTTCGCCATGGGTAGGGACACTATTTCCAATATAATAACTTCTATAAGAAATGCTGACATGGATAAAAAAGGAACGATTCGAATAGCATCTACTAATATTACCGAAAATATTGTGAAAATACTTCTACGAGAAGGTTTTATTGAAAACGTTCGGAAACATCAAGAAGGTAACAAAAATTTCTTGGTTTTAACTCTGCGACATAAAAAGACTAGGAAAAGAATACATAAAACTATTTTAAAGCGTATCAGCCGACCTGGTTTACGAATTTATTCCAACTACCAACAAATTCCTAAGATTTTAGGTGGAATAGGAATTGTAATTCTTTCCACTTCTCGAGGTATAATGACGGATCGAGAAGCTCGACGAGAAAAAATTGGAGGCGAACTTTTGTTATATATATGGTGATCTTACTCCTCCGGTATCCTAATTTTATCTCTAACTTCCTATTTTATAGAGAAGAAAAGTGAATTATATAACTTTTCCTCCATTAGTTGATATTTCAAGGAGCTTACCTGGAATGAAAGAACAAAAATTGATTCATGAAGGTTTAATTACTGAATCACTTCCCAACGGTATGTTCCGGGTCCGCTTAGATAATGAAGATGTAATTCTAGGTTATATTTCGGGAAGGATCCGCCGTAGTTTTATACGGATACTACCGGGGGATAGAGTCAAAATTGAAGTAAGTCGTTATGATTCAACCAGGGGACGTATAATTTATAGACTTCGAAACAAAGATTCGAACGATTAGATAATTTTTTAAGCATTCCTTTCATTTTCACGACGATACAATTAAAAAAATGCAAGAGACTTATTTTCTTCCAAGGAATAGATTCAACATTAAGGTAAGGAATAATAAATATGAAAATACGGGCTTCCGTTCGTAAAATTTGTGAAAAATGCCGACTGATCCGTCGGCGCGGACGAATTATAGTGATTTGTTCCAATCCGAGACATAAACAGAGACAAGGATAACCCTTTCAAAAAAAACTTTTTAAAATAAAGGAAGAACAAAAGGGGGATTTCTTTTAACATGAAATGGATATTTCCGTATCTTTTCTTTCTGTATATTTCTGACTCATAGTTATGAGATGATAAAATATGACAAAAGCTATACCAAGAATTGGTTCACGTAGGAATGGGCGTATTGGTTCACGTAAGAATGGACGTAGAATACCAAAAGGAATTATTCATGTTCAAGCAAGTTTGAACAATACTATTGTAACTATTACAGATGTACGAGGTCGAGTGGTTTCTTGGGCCTCCGCTGGTACTTCTGGATTCAAAGGCCCAAGAAGAGGGACACCCTACGCTGCTCAAGCAGCAGCAGTAAATGCTATTCGTACTGTAGTTGATCAGGGTATGCAACGAGCAGGAGTTATGATAAAGGGTCCTGGACTTGGAAGAGACGCAGCATTACGAGCCATTTGTAGAAGTGGTATACGACTAAGTTTCGTACGTGATGTAACACCTATGCCACATAATGGATGTCGACCTCCTAAAAAAAGACGTGTGTAGAAATAATAAAAAAGGATTTCAAGAGAAATAAATGATTCAATGATCTGATCTAATAATAGTATTATTATAGTATGGTTCGAGAGGAAGTAGTAGGATCCACTCGAACACTGCAGTGGAGGTGTGTTGAATCAAGAATAGATAGTAATCGTCTTTATTATGGTCGTTTCATTCTGTGCCCACTTATGAAAGGTCAAGCCGATACCATGGGTATTGCCATGCGAAGGGCTTTACTTGGAGAAATAGAAGGAACATGTATCACATGTGCAAAATCTGAGAAGGTGCCACATGAATATTCTACGATAGTAGGTATTGAAGAATCGGTACATGAAATTTTACTAAATTTGAAAGAAATTGTATTGAGAAGTAATATACATGGAGTTCGAGACGCATCCATTTGCGTCAAGGGCCCTAAATACGTAACCGCTCAAGATATCATCTCACCACCTTCCGTGGAAATAGTTGACACAACACAACATATAGCTAATCTGACGGAACCAATT